AAGCCCACAAAAATTTTTATACCCATTCCCCTCTTACATCAACCCTAATTGTTCTTGTAGCTTAAATTTACCTAAAGCACGGCACTGAAAATGCCGAAATGGACGCCAGTCCCAAAAACAAAAGTCTTAGTCTTAAACTTATTATTACTTATAAATAAAATTATACATGCAAGCCTCCACAAACCTGTGAGTTCATAGCATCAGGCACGCCCACCGCAGCCCATGACGCTAAGCAATCACATGCCACATCCACACGGCCCTCAGCAGTAATTAACATTGGGCAATAGGTGAAAACCTGACCCAGTTATGATTTATCCTAACGCTGGTAAATTTCGTGCCAGCTACCGCGGTTATACGAACCAAGCTAAAAGTAATAAAACAACGGCGTAAAGCGTGGCCACTTTAATATACCTAAAAAATTATAACCAAATAGTATTTACATGGTAAAATATAGAATACTAGAAGCCCTCAGTTATAATTAATAGACACCTAAGACCCACGACCCCTAAGACACAAACTAGGATTAGATACCCTACTATGCTTAAGAATTAATCACGACAAACCGTTAACAATTTGTCCGCCAGAAAATTACGGGCGAAAGCCTAAAACTCAAAAGACTTGACGGTGTCCCACCCCTACCTAGAGGAGCCTGTTTCATAATCGATAACCCCCGCTCAACCCAACCTCCCCTTGAATCACATTCAGCCTATATACCGCCGTCCTCTTGCTTACCCTTTGAAAGATCAATAGTAAGCCCAACAGTCCACCAACTAAAAAATCAGGTCAAGGTGTAGCTTATGGGGAGGAGAAAATGGGCTACATTTTCTATTATTAGACTATCACGGAAAGTATTTTGAAACAAAGTACACAAAGGTGGATTTAGCAGTAAGTTAAATTAGAGTGTTTAACTAAAATTAGCTCTGGGACATGTACACACCGCCCGTCACCCTCCTCAACTAATCTTTATATCATATTTATAATAAACAAAATTAAAATAAGATGAGGCAAGTCGTAACAAGGTAAGCGTACTGGAAAGTGCGCTTGGACTACCAAAAAGTAGCTTACCACTAAAGCATCTGGCTTACAACCAGAAGTCGTTGTTTACACAACCTTTTTGATCCTTCAACCATATGCCCAACCACCCTAACAAATCCACCAAACCAACTTTAAACCAAAACATTTGACAAGCATAGTATAAGAGATAGAACCACATCTTGGCGCACAACAGTACCGCAAGGGAAACAAGAAAGAAAAATTAAATATAAAAGCAAAATAAGCAGAGATTAAAACCCATACCTCTTGCATCATGGTTTAACAAGTCAACCATGGACAAAATGCCCCTGCTCCCAGCCCATTACCCCGAAATCAAGTGAGCTACCTCTAACCAACTTATAGAGTCAACCCGTCACTGTAGCAAAAGTGTGGGATGAGTTAGAGATAGAAGTGAAAAGCCTAACGAACTTGACGATAGCTGGTTATCCAGCCAAATGAACCTCAGTTCAACTTTAGACTTATTATATCAACTATTTGATCACAATTAATCTAAAAGATAGTCAATGGGGGCACAGCCTCATTGAAAGGGGGACAACCTCAACTAGAGAACCATTTACTATATTTTTACCCCGTAGGCCCTCAAGCAGCCAACAAAAATAAAATGCGTTACAGCAACAACATATCCCTAATAACATAATATAAATAATACCTCCTACAGCACACAGGATAAATCTATCAACATAGAAATACCCATGTTAAAACTAGTAATAAGAAATAATTCTCTTGTGCACAAGAAAATATTAACAGACACAATACATTGCACCAAATAAACCACAAGAAAACCCTATCTACCAATACTGTTAACCCAACCCAGGAGTGCATAAAGAAAGATTAAAAATTACAAAAGGAACTCGGCAAATAAAAGTCCCAACTGTTTACCAAAAACATAGCCTTTAGCTCAACAAGTATTAAAGGTAATGCCTGCCCAGTGATATTTTCAACGGCCGCGGGATCCTACACCGTGCAAAGGTAGCATAATCACTTGTCATCTAAATAATGACTAGTATGAACGGCCCTATGAGGACTTCCCTGTCTCTTGTAATCAATCAATGAAACTGATCTCCCAGTACAAAAGCTGGGATAAAACCACAAGACGAAAAGACCCTGTGGAACTTATAAGTGCTAATCAATAACATGACACAAACACTTTTAGTTGGGGCAACTTTGGAACAAAACAAAACTTCCAATATAGGATATCTTAACCCAAAACTAAGTCCACACACTAATTTTTGACCCACCAATTGACCCAGTATTACTGATAAAAGAAACAAGCTACCCCAGGGATAACAGCGCCATCCCCTCCTAGAGCCCAAATCGACGAGCGGGGCTTACGACCTCGATGTTGGATCAGGGCCCCCAAACAGTGCAGCAGCTGTTAAAGGTTTGTTTGTTCAACAACTAATGCCCTACGTGATCTGAGTTAAGACCGGAGTAATCCAGGTCGGTTTCTATCTGTGCAATAGTTTTTTCTAGTACGAAAGGACCGAAAAAACCAAGTCAATGTCATTAAACACACTTGCCAATCACAAGCTGATACCACTAAAACTTTAACCAGGCTAAAATCACTAGCCCTAAACAAGGGCTTTATTGGAGTGGCAGAGACAGGATAATGCAAAAGGCCTAAGCCCTTTTTACAGAAGTTCAACCCTTCTCTCCAACAATTACAACTGCTATCACACTTATCTTATATATTCTCCCAATCATCCTAGCAGTAGCATTCTTAACACTACTAGAACGAAAAATACTAGGATATGTACAACTTCGAAAAGGCCCAAATATTGTTGGCCCAATAGGAACACTCCAACCAATTGCAGATGCCCTAAAACTCTTCACAAAAGAACCAACCCGCCCACTAACATCCTCCCCTATCCTGTTTATTCTAGCCCCAACAATTGCCCTAACCCTAGCACTAATACTGTGAACCCCGCTATCTATACCAACTCCTATAGCCAACCTAAACTTTGCCATACTCTTTATCCTAGCACTCTCAAGCATAGCAGTATATACAATTCTTTGATCAGGCTGGGCCTCAAACTCAAAATATGCTATAATTGGAGCAATACGAGCCATCGCCCAAACCATCTCTTATGAGGTCACACTTGCCATCATCCTCCTATCCACAATCCTTACAGCCGGAAATTTTATAATACAAACACTAATCACAACACAAGAATTTATTTGAACAGCCCTGTACACCTGACCCCTAATAATAATATGATTTATTTCAACCCTGGCCGAAACAAATCGTGCACCATTTGACCTAACAGAGGGAGAATCAGAACTTGTATCGGGGTTCAACGTAGAGTATGCAGCCGGACAGTTTGCATTGTTTTTCCTCGCTGAATACTCAAACATCTTAGCTATAAACACACTCACCACCCTATTGTTCTTAAACCCAGGACCAATACAACCAGAATTATTTACTATCAACCTATTAACAAAAACAACCCTATTAACACTAGCATTTTTATGAACACGCGCATCATACCCCCGATTTCGATATGACCAACTAATGCACCTCCTATGAAAACAGTTCCTACCAATCACCCTAGCATTATGCCTATGACACACCTCCTTCCCCATTTCCCTCTCAGGATTACCACCAAATTAACGGAAATGTGCCCGAGACATTAAGGATTACTTTGATAGAGTAAAATACAGGGATTCCAACTCCCTCATTTCCTAGAAAAATGGGACTCGAACCCACACCAAAGAGACCAAAACTCTCCGTACTCCCACTATACTACTTCCTAGCACAGTCAGCTAAACAAGCTCTCGGGCCCATACCCCGAAAATGTTGGATACACCCAACCTTTGCTAATGTCCCCCCTAATCAACAGCATTTTAATTCTATCCCTAATCACCGGAACCTTAATCACAATAAACAGTAACCACTGACTATTAGCCTGACTTGGATTAGAAATTAACATAATAGCCATCGTACCTCTAATCTCAAAAACCCATCATCCACGAGCAACCGAAGCCACAATCAAATACTTCCTAGCACAAACAGGAGCATCATTACTTATATTATTCGCAAGCTCCACTAATGCCTGACACACAGGAACATGAGATATTACTCAACTTATAAACCCCATATCATGTACAGCACTCACCATTGCCCTATGTATAAAAATCGGATTAGCCCCAATGCACCTATGACTGCCAGAAGTAATACAAGGAACAACTCTAAAAGTAGCTCTCATTATTGCAACATGACAAAAATTAGCTCCAATAAGTCTAATCCTAATAACATCCAATAGTCACTCAAAACTTCTACTTATACTCATAGCAACATTATCTATTGTTATTGGAGGATGAGGGGGACTAAATCAAACACAACTACGAAAAATCATGGCCTATTCCTCCATCGCTAATATAGGATGAATAATTATTATTTTACAACAAGCACCAAAACTCTCAACACTTACTCTTCTCCTATATATCATAATAACCACAACAATATTCATGGCAATAACACCCCAAAAAACAAAAACAATTAAAATAATCGGAACAACATGAACACTATCACCCCCACTTACAATTATTATAATACTCACACTAACATCCCTAGGAGGACTCCCACCAATAACAGGCTTTATACCAAAATGACTCATTCTAGAAAAACTCATGTCAGAAAACATAACACCACTAGCAACTATTACCGCAATAGCAACACTCCTAAGCCTATTTTTTTACCTCCGACTGTTTTACATAACAACAATAACAGTTTCCCCAAACACAATAAACACAACACAAAAATGACGATTACAAACAAAAACCATAATAATTGTTATATTAACTTCCCCAGCAACTCTAATACTACTCCCCATTCTTCCCCTAATTAATCCATAAGAAATATAGGCTATCTATTAAACCATGGGCCTTCAAAGCCCAAACTGTGAGACACTCACTATTTCTGCTTAAGACTTGCGTCACTTCAACACATCTCCTGAATGCAACTCAGACACTTTAATTAAGCTAAAGCCTCCCTGGATAAGCGGGCTTCGATCCCACGAATATTTAATTAACAGCTAAAAACCCAAACCAGCGGGCTTTTATCCACCTTTCCCGTCGCTATTACGACGGGAAAGCCCCGGCACCTTTATGGTGCTTATTTGAATTTGCAGTTCATGAGCTGGGGCTTGATAGGGGGGATTTTTCCCGTCGTCAGGGCTACAACCTGCCGCAATAACTTTGCTACCCTACCTATGACCATTACTCGTTGATTCTTTTCTACAAACCATAAAGATATCGGCACCCTATACTTAATTTTTGGTGCCTGAGCCGGAATAGTCGGCACTGCCCTAAGCCTCTTAATTCGAACAGAGTTAAGCCAACCGGGTTCTTTACTTGGGGACGATCAAGTATACAATGTTATCGTAACAGCCCATGCCTTTGTTATAATCTTCTTTATAGTCATACCCATTATAATCGGGGGATTCGGAAACTGACTCGTCCCGCTAATAATTGGCGCCCCAGACATGGCCTTCCCACGAATAAACAATATAAGCTTTTGACTTCTCCCCCCCTCATTCCTTCTTTTATTAACATCATCAGTTGTTGAGTCTGGGGCGGGAACCGGGTGAACTGTATACCCCCCACTAGCCGGAAATTTAGCACACGCAGGGGCCTCTGTCGACTTAACAATTTTTTCACTACACCTAGCTGGCGTTTCATCTATTCTAGGTGCCATTAACTTCATTACAACATGCATTAACATAAAACCCCCAGCTATAACACAATACCAAACCCCTTTATTTGTATGATCCGTAATAATCACAGCAGTGTTACTACTTCTCTCACTCCCCGTTCTTGCTGCTGGCATCACCATGCTTCTAACAGACCGCAATCTTAATACCTCTTTCTTTGACCCCGCCGGAGGAGGAGACCCAGTGCTCTACCAACACCTATTTTGATTCTTTGGTCACCCAGAAGTATATATTCTGATTCTTCCCGGTTTCGGAATAATCTCCCACGTGGTAGCATACTATGCAGGAAAAAAAGAGCCCTTTGGCTACATAGGCATAGTGTGAGCAATAATGTCCATTGGGTTCTTGGGATTTATCGTATGAGCACACCACATATTTACCGTCGGAATAGACGTTGATACTCGAGCCTACTTTACCTCCGCTACAATAATTATTGCTATTCCAACGGGCGTAAAAGTATTTAGCTGACTAGCAACCCTACATGGCGGACAAATTCAGTGACACCCGGCAATATTATGGGCGCTTGGTTTTATTTTTCTATTTACAGTCGGCGGACTAACCGGCATTATTTTAGCAAATTCATCACTAGATATTATTTTACATGACACCTATTATGTAGTAGCCCACTTCCATTATGTATTATCAATGGGTGCCGTATTCGCAATCATAGCAGGACTTGTTCACTGATTCCCGCTATTTACTGGCTATACACTACATGAAACATGGGCAAAAATTCATTTCCTAACAATATTTGCAGGAGTAAACATAACTTTCTTCCCCCAACACTTCCTAGGCCTAGCCGGGATACCTCGTCGATACTCAGACTACCCAGATGCTTATACAGTATGAAATACTATATCTTCCATTGGATCAATAATCTCATTTATTGCCGTAATAATAATAGTATTTATAATTTGAGAAGCATTTTCTGCAAAACGCCTAGTAATTAACTCACCAATAACTATCACCAATATCGAATGACTTCACGGATCACCACCACCAAGCCACACATATGAAGAACCAGTATTTGTAACCACCAAAAGAGGAAGGATTCGAACCCTCACCAACTGATTTCAAGCCAGCCATACAACCAACAATACTTCTCTTTTAAGATTCTAGTAAAAGTTATTACATAGCAATGTCAACGCTAAATTACAGTAAAATTCTGTGAATCTTTCTATGTCACACCCAGCCCAATTAGGCCTTCAAAACGCATCCTCTCCAATTATAGAAGAACTTTTAAACTTCCACGACCACGCCCTAATAATTGTTTTTTTAATTAGCGCCCTAGTCCTCTATATTATTTCCTCTACCGTCTCCGCTAAACTAACACATACTGCTACCATAGACGCCCAAATTATAGAAATTATCTGAACCATTTTACCAGCCCTAATTTTAATTACCATTGCCCTCCCCTCCCTACGAATTTTATATCTTACAGATGAAATTAACGATCCAAGCCTTACAATCAAAGCCATCGGACACCAATGATATTGATCATATGAGTACACTGATTATGGCTCCGCCTCATTTGACTCCTACATAATTCCAACCGAAAGTCTAGACCCAGGAAGCTTCCGTCTATTAGACGTCGACTCACGAATACTTATCCCGATACAAACACAAGCACGAATCCTAGTTACAGCAGAAGATGTACTACATTCATGAGCTGTCCCCTCTTTAGGGGTAAAAATAGACGCTATTCCAGGACGTCTAAACCAAACAACCCTTATAACATCACGACCAGGCGTGTTCTACGGACAATGTTCAGAAATCTGCGGAGCAAACCACAGTTTTATACCAATTGTTGTTGAATCCGTTCCATTAAAAACATTTGAAAACTGACTAGAAGAACTTTACATTAAGAAGCTTTTACAGCACTAGCCTTTTAAGCTAGAGATGGAGATTTACCCAGTTCCCTTAATGACCACATGCCGCAACTTAATCCAGCACCTTGATTTATTGTCTTCCTAACAGTATGATTCGCCCTAATACTTTATAGCACAAAAACCATTAAATTTCAACAACCTAATACACCAATAACACACCAAACCCCAAACAAAAAACCAGCTAACTGACAATGACCATAACACTATTTGACCAGTTTTCCATTCAACATCTAATAGGAATTCCTATTATTATCCCGGCAATCTTTATCCCAATACTAATATTACCCTCAAACAAACGACTCCTACCTAGCCGACCACACCAATTGTATCAATGAGTAATAAAAAATGTAGCCAAACAAATCCTTACTCCCCTTAATTTAATGGGACAAACATGGACAAACATCTTAATAAGTCTTCTATTAATATTAATTATTCTTAACACAATGGGCTTATTTCCTTATACATTCACCCCAACAACCCAATTATCAATAAATATTGCACTAGCTTTCCCCTTATGACTAGCTACTGTTCTAAAAGGATTAAAAATAAACCCAAATGCCGCCCTAGCCCACCTAGTGCCAGAAGGAGCACCCGGATTACTTATCCCAGCGTTAATTATCATTGAAACCATCAGTCTGTTCATCCGACCTATTGCACTAGCTGTTCGACTTACAGCAAACCTCACAGCAGGACACCTTCTAATTCACCTAATCTCAACAGCAACAATAGTATTAATACAAATTATACTACCCATCGCAACCCTAACCCTAACACTATTATTTTTATTAACAGCCCTAGAAATTGCAGTCGCTATAATCCAAGCCTATGTTTTCACCCTTCTCCTTTCCCTCTACCTAGAAGAAAACACATATGACACACCAAGCCCACTCTTACCATATAGTTAACCCAAGCCCCTGACCTCTAACCGGCGCTACTGCCGCTTTTGCTCTCACAGGGGGCCTAGTAATGTGATTTCACCACAATAAACTTGTCCTACTACAAATTGGCCTAATCCTTATATTTCTAACAATAATCCAATGATGACGCGATATTGTACGTGAAAGCACATTCCAAGGACACCATACCCCAACAGTACAAAAAGGCCTTCGATATGGGATAATCCTATTCATTACCTCAGAAGTTTTCTTTTTTATTGGCTTCTTTTGAGCATTTTACCACTCAAGCCTCGCACCTACCCCAGAATTAGGAGGACAGTGACCTCCAAGCGGAATCTTTCCACTAAACCCCATAGAAGTACCCCTTCTCAACACAGCTGTCTTATTAGCCTCCGGTATTACCGTCACATGAGCACACCACGCCATCATGTCAGGAAAACATAAAGAAGCTACCCAAGCACTCACATTGACAATCATCCTGGGTCTCTACTTCACCCTTCTCCAAGCCATAGAATACTATGAAGCCCCTTTCACCATCGCTGATAGTGTTTACGGGACAACATTCTTTGTAGCTACAGGCTTCCACGGCCTCCATGTAATCATTGGCTCCTCATTTCTACTAATTTGCCTCCTACGACAAATTAACCACCACTTTACCATACAACACCACTTTGGCTTTGAAGCAGCCGCCTGATATTGACACTTCGTAGATGTAGTCTGATTATTCTTATACATTTCTATCTACTGATGAGGCTCATACTTTTCTAGTATAACTATTACAAATGACTTCCAATCATTAAATCTTGAATTACAAGGAAAAGTAAATGATCATTATTACAACCACAATACTATTAATCTCCTCACTACTAATTCTATTAAACCTCTGACTTCCAACCATTACCCAAGATACAGAAAAACTATCCCCGTATGAATGCGGCTTCGACCCCCTAGGAACAGCGCATGTCCCATTCTCATTACAATTTTTTCTTATTGCAATTATATTTCTACTATTCGACCTAGAAATTGCACTTCTTCTCCCCCTTCCATGAGCCATAAATAATCCAACTCCAACTACAACCCTAACATGAACACTTCTTATTATTATTATCCTCCTACTAGGCTTCATTTATGAGTGAACACAGGGAGGACTTGAATGAGCAGAATAACCCGCAGGACTAGTTTAATATAAAACAATTGATTTCGACTCATTAAATTTCAACCATTGAAGCCTGCTACAATGACTGCCGCTCTCTTTATAATTTACACCTCTTTTACACTAAGCCTAGCCGGCTTAGCAATCTATCGAACCCATCTAATCTCAACACTATTATGCATTGAAAATATAGCACTCACCCTATTCTTAATATTTACCGCCCTTTCAACAAATCTCTTATCAACAACACTAATAACAACCCCAATCACACTATTAACCTTCGCAGCTTGTGAAGCCAGCACAGGCCTAGCATTAATAATTGCCACAGCCCGAACACACGGCTCAGACCACTTAAAAACCTTTAATTTACTGCAATGCTAAAAATTCTAATTCCAACATTAATATTAATCCCAACCTCCGCTCTAATTTCACCCAACCTTATATTCATAACTTTTTCCACTTATTCCCTAATAATTGCAATTATTAGCTTAAAACTACTAACATCATCAACACTCCCATACACCAACATAACACAACAGCTAGGCACAGATCACATCTCCTCCCCCCTACTTGTACTAACATGCTGAATACTACCACTAATAATCTTAGCCAGCCAAAATTTTATAAAAACAGAACCAATATCACGAAAACGGATATTCCTCGCAAACTTAGCCCTCCTCCAAGCCACCCTGATTATAACATTTTCAACCACGGACCTACTAATATTTTATGTTTTATTTGAAACAACATTAATTCCAACACTTGTCCTAATCACACGATGGGGTCACCAAATTCAACGCCTTACAGCAGGAATTTATTTTCTATTCTACACCTTAGTTGGGTCAATTCCAATGTTAGTTGCCATCTTACGACTATCTACAACCATAAATCACACATCTATTCCCCTCATATCAATAATTTCTAATCAAAATCAAACATGGACCCAAAACATAATCTGATTAGCTATTATATTAGCATTTATAGTAAAAATACCCCTATATGGAGTCCACCTATGACTCCCAAAAGCTCATGTAGAAGCCCCAATCCCAGGATCCATAATCCTTGCCGCCATTCTACTTAAACTTGGCGGGTACGGCATTATCCGAGTCCTACCAATTTGCCCACCACCAAATACAATCCTAATTTACCCATTCATAATGCTCGCACTATGAGGCATTATTATAACAAGCCTAATTGGACTCCGCCAACCAGACTTAAAAGCCCTAATCGCATACTCCTCAGTTGGCCACATAGGTCTGGTAATCTCAGCCACACTAATCCAAACCCATTGAGGACTTTCAGGTGCCATACTACTAATAATTGCCCATGGACTTACCTCCTCCGCCTTATTCTGCCTAGCCAATATAAATTATGAACGTACACATAGCCGAGCACTCCTACTACTTCAAGGAGCACAAATCATCTTTCCTCTTATAGCCACATGATGAATCATTGCAAGCCTAACAAATATAGCCCTACCCCCCACCATTAATTTTATAGGAGAACTTTTAATTTTAACTACCCTTATAAATTGATGCCCACTGACAATTATTATCACCGCCATCGGAACAACCCTTACAGCAGCTTATACTCTATACATACTCCTATCCACACAACACGGCAAATTACCACATGGACTATCACTCCCCCCCATAATAACCCGAGAACACCTTCTATTAGCCCTACACATAATCCCATTAATTCTAATCACCATAAAACCAAACCTATTATTCTAATTGTCTGTATAGTTTAAAATAAAACACTAGGCTGTGACCCTAAAAATAGAAAATCTTCTTGCAGACCAAGAGTGACCCACTTACACTGCTAATGTTTATATCTAGATATAACAACTCTAGCACTCTTACTTTTAAAGGAAAAAAGCTATCCACTGGCCTTAGGAGCCACCACTCTTGGTGCAACTCCAAGTAAAAGTATATATGCAACAACTAACCCCCGTATTTTATCTTCTAATACTATCCCTACTAGCATATCCAGTAGTACCTCTACCTTACAAAACAAACTGGACCCTCCTTATTAAACTAGCCCTAACATTTAGCATAGTTCCACTCCTGCATTTCATCAACACACAACAAGAAACCCTAATTACCCTAAACTGATGATTCACCACAACCATAGACATTAAAATCAACCTAACTATAGACAAATACGCCCTAATCTTCACACCAATCGCCCTATTTGTCTCATGGTCAATTGTTGAATTTTCTTCTTGATATATAAGCACAGACCCCCACATCAATCGTTTCTTCAAATACCTCTTAATTTTTCTATTTTCAATAATTTTACTAATTACAGCAAATAACATATTCCAATTTTTAATTGGCTGAGAAGGTGTAGGAATTATATCCTTTTTTCTAATTAATTGATGGTTTTCCCGCCATGAAGCCAACACATCAGCCCTACAAGCCGTCCTCTATAACCGAATCGGAGACATTGGACTAATTCTAGCAACTGCATGACTAGCCATCACACTTACAACATGAGACATACAACTCTCTTTTTCCGAATTAAAAGAATCTAGTCTTATCCTCGCCCTAGGACTACTTCTTGCCGCAACAGGAAAATCCGCACAATTTGGACTACATCCATGATTACCTGCAGCCATAGAAGGTCCAACCCCAGTATCCGCACTACTTCACTCAAGTACAATAGTCGTCGCAGGCGTATTCCTGCTAATTCGAACAAACTCAATATTTAACCTAACACCAAGCATACTCACCCTAACACTATGTCTAGGGGCTATTTCAACACTTTTTAGCGCCATTTGCGCCACCACACAAAACGACATCAAAAAAATTATTGCTTTCTCAACATCTAGCCAACTAGGACTAATAGTAGTCGCAATCGGATTAAACTTGCCAGAACTAGCCTTTTTCCACATTTGTACTCATGCCTTCTTCAAAGCCCTTCTCTTTCTTTGCTCAGGAACAATTATCCACGCACTTAACAACCAAGACATTCGCAAAATAGGCGGACTACAAAAACTCCTCCCCACCACATCATCATGCATAACAATAGGAAACTTAGCCTTAATAGGAACCCCTTTCCTGTCTGGCTTCTATTCTAAAGATACTATTATTGAAGCCCTATGCAATTCACACCTAAATGCCTGAGCCCTCACAATAACTCTTATTGCCACAATACTAACAGCCACCTACACACTACGAATAGTTTATCTTACCCAAATAAAAACCCCACGCTTCCAATCAATGCAAAATCAAAATGAAGACTCAACTAACATAAAAAACCCCCTATTACGGCTAACCACAGGAAGCATAATTGCCGGCCTACTATTAACCCAAACCATTTACACCAAAACACAGACAATAACAATACCAAACCACATCAAACTTGCCGCCCTTTTAGTTACCGCAATTGGCCTAATTATAACAAATGATATCATAAACAAAACTATAACACTAACTTCACCAAAAAAATTTACTCCAATAAACTTCTCAACACAACTTGGATTCTTCAACAACATCATTCATCGAAACATCCCAAACACTATCCTCAAAACAAGCCAAAAAACCTCAACACAAACAATAGACCAAATCTGATTAGAGATATTACCAACCCTAAACTACACAAATCAAATTCTAGCAGCAAAAAAAACATCCGCCGCCCAAAAAGGAGATATCAAAACATACCTAATAGCCTTCATCACAACCACTATTCTATCTACAATAACAATCCTAAATTATTCGTAACCCACCACGAACCCGTCCACGAACTAATTCCAAAGCCGAAAATAAACATAATAATAAACCAACCCCACATAATAATAAAATCCCTCCCCCACACGAATATAACAATGACACACCAATAATATCCTCCACAACACCGAAATAAACCCCAATATTATAAAAATCACCAGCTATATAAAATATAACCACCACAAATAGACCATAAGATAAAACATAGCCTACTACAGGACGAGATCCCCAGGTCTCAGAATACTCATCACACGCCAACGCAATAGAATACGCATACACCACAAGAACTCCTCCCAAATATACTAAAAGTAAAACCACCCCTACAAAACTAGCTCCAAGAGATAATAAATAAAGACAACCCCCTATTACACAAAACAATAAACTTACCGCACCAAAAAAAGGAGAAGGATGACAAGCCACCCCAACAGTACCAAATACAATACAAAAGATTAGCACAAAAAAAACGTACATTATTTTTACTTGGCTCTTAATCCAAGACTAACAATACGAAAAACTGCCGTTGTAATTCAACTATAAAAATATGACCCACAATATATGAAAATCACACCCCCTACTAAAAATTATCAATAACTCATTAATCATCCTACCAACACCCTCAAATATATCCGCCTGATGAAATTTAGGCTCACTACTGGGCCTAACACTAGTTATTCAAATCCTAACAGGATTATTTCTAGCTATACACTATACAGCAGACACTACACTAGCTTTCTCATCAGTAGCAAATATCTGTCGAGATGTACAATATGGTTGACTCCTACGAACAATACACGCCAATGGCGCCTCAATATTCTTTATTTGTATTTACCTGCACATTGGACGAGGACTTTACTATGGCTCATACTTCCACAAAGAAACCTGAAATATTGGAGTTATCCTATTATTTTTATTAATAGCAACAGCCTTCATGGGGTATATCTTACCATGAGGCCAAATATCATTTTGAGGGGCCACAGTAATTACAAGCCTTTTATCAACAACCCCATATGTGGGACAAACCCTAGTTGAATGACTCTGAGGGGGCTTTTCTGTAGACAACCCGACCCTTACCCGATTTTTTACACTACACTTTACACTACCCTTTATTCTAGCCGGTTTCTCAATTCTACACCTATTTATACTACACGAGACAGGTTCAAACAACCCCCTTGGATTAAACTCCAACACAGACAAAATCATATTCCACCCCTATTATGTATACAAAGACTTATTCGGAATAGCCATCGCCATTACAATCTTCCTAACCATTGTCCTCTTTTCACCCAACATACTAGGAGACCCAGAAAATTTCATCCCAGCAAATCCTATAACCACTCCAAAACACATTAAACCAGAATGATATTTCTTATTTGCCTATGCAATTCTACGATCAATCCCAAATAAATTCGGAGGAGTATTAGCCCTTCTTGCCTCCATCCTAATTCTTTTATTTATTCCAATACTACACACTTCAAAACAACAAACACACGCCTTCCGACCAATATCCCAAATCCTTTTTTGAATCCTTATCTCAAACCTCATTCTTCTTACCTGATTAGGGGGCCTCCCCATTGATGAACCATTTGCCACATTAGCAAAAATTGCATCCTTGAGCTACTTCGTAATCATTCTAATCCTCATGCCCCTAATAGCCACCATAGAAAATAAACTTCTCTCTCACTGTTGCAATAGTATACTATTCTATAACACGCCGGCCTTGTAAACCGGAAAAGGGAACCCCTCACCCTTGCAATATTTTCTAACTTTTTTCCTGTCTCTGCCACACCTCAAAAGAGGGGCCCCCCCCCATCTCCGGTCCCCAAAACCGAAATTTTATTTTTTAAACTATCTTCTGCTGTATACATACTATGTATAATAGTACATTCATCTCCTTTCCGCTAGCATATCATAGAATACAAAATATTATTAATTAGACATAATACATACTATGTATAATAGTACATACATTTATCTTCCGCTAGCATATCATATAATACATCTCTGCATAATTATACAATAAGATAGTTAAGATAATAATATATATTAATGAACTCTAGGACAACCAACCCATACTGTCATTCAACTAGGTTGACACCTACCCCTGAAGGTCCTCTGATCATGTCCAGTCTCAGGCCCATTACTTGCCTACGTCCCATAATCGTACACAACTTGCACCTTGATCTTCATGAGACCTAAATGGTGTGAATGTCACGGAGCTACGTTTAATACGGTGCTTATCGAACACAATATGCGCTTTGATTGTAATACCTATGGCGGTGAATGTCATGAACAATACAATCCTTGACTCCTCCTCCGTAGCCTTTCAGAATACCTGTGGCTAAATGGGTTAATTACATTTAACTCTTAACCATAGTCACCCTGGTCTGCTAGGCATTTGGTAGTTTTTATTTTTTAGGATGTACTCTAGCCACATAGGTTTCCAGTAAAATTCTATTGCTTCCCCGGTCCTATGGTGCAGTGAAGCCCCGCCCCCAACTAAATGATGACTTTCGTTTAATGCTCGACGGACATAAAATTGGGTCATTTTTACACTTAGAATGTTTCGGGCTAATTTTTTTTTGCTGGCCTAATTTTACTAATAAAATTTTAGCCCATTTTTCAAAAAATCGCCCGAAACTTTCTAGAAAATTTCAACAAATTTTCCATGTAGTAGAAAATTCAGGACAAGCGATTTTTATACAGGCACCCATACAGGCACCCATACATACACGTACACACATACGCATACACACACAGCCATGTGCATACACATACACACACACGCATCATATACGCATACACACAGCTATGTGCATACACGTACACACATACACATACACATACACATACACATACACATACGCATACACATACGCATACACACACAGCCATGTGCACACACATACGCATACACATACACATACGCATACACATACACATACGCATACACACACAGCCATGTGCATATACATACGCATACACACACAGCCATGTGCGTACACGTACACGCACACACAGCCATGTGCATACACGTACACGCACACAGCCATGTGCATACACGTACACACAGCCATGTGCACACATACACCCACACCCCACTCCACACCCTGTACACACGCGCACACGCACGCATTACATATAATAATTTTTTTTATGCCAAACCCCCCCTTCCCCCCCATAACCAGAGACTTAGCACGATTAACCATGCCAAACCCCAAAAACATGGAATACTAAGCCAGTTATGGAGGAGCTACCAATTACCCACCCTTAAATTAAAATTTTTCATCAGTCCAGACAAAGCCCACAAAATTTTTTTGGGGGCAGAAATTTAATATTTTTTAACATATTTTTCATCAGTCCAGACAAAGCCCACAAAATTTTTTGGGGCAACAAATTTCATTTTTTTAATTTTTTTTCATTTTTTTCAATCGGTCCAGACAAAGCACAACCGGGGCC